ATAAAGCGCGAAGAGTCATTGATCAAATTCGTGGACGTTCCTATGAGGAAACACTTATGATACTAGAACTGATGCCCTATCGAGCATGTTATTCTATTTTTAAATTGGTTTATTCTGCAGCAGCAAATGCTAGTTACAACATGGGTTCCAACGAAACTAATTTAATAATTAGTAAAGCTGAAGTCAACGAAGGGACTACCGTGAAGAAACTACGTCCTCGAGCTCGAGGACGTAGTTTTCCAGTAAAAAGACCTACTTGTCATATAACTATTGGAGTGAAAGATATATCTTTAGATGAATATGAAGATGAATATATGACGATGATACATCAGAGTGTGTATAATAAAAGTCGCGGAGGAATATGGGGCAAAAAATAAATCCACTTGGTTTCCGACTTGGTACAACCCAAAGACATCATTCCATTTGGTTTTCACAACCAAAAAACTATTCCGAAGGTTTAGAAGAAGATAAAAAAATAAGAGATTGTATCAAAAATTATGTACAAAAGAATATGAGAATATCCTCCGGCATCGAGGGAATTGCACGTATAGAGATTCAAAAAAGAATCGATCTGATCCAGGTCATAATCTATATGGGATTTCCTAAATTATTAATCGAAAATCGGCCGCAAGGAATCGAAGAATTACAGACGAATCTACAAAAAGAGTTTAACTATGTAAACCGAAAACTCAATATTACTATCACAAGAATTGCAAAGCCTTATGGAAATCCTAATATTCTTGCAGAATTTATAGCCGGACAATTAAAAAATAGAGTTTCTTGTCGCAAAGCAATGAAAAAGGCTATTGAATTAACCGAACAAGCAGATACAAAAGGAATTCAAGTACAAATTGCAGGGCGCATTGATGGAAAAGAAATTGCACGCGTTGAATGGATCAGAGAAGGCAGGGTTCCCCTACAAACCATTCGGGCTAAAATTGATTATTGTGCCTATACAGTTCGAACTATCTATGGCGTATTAGGTATCAAAATTTGGATATTTATAGATGAAGAATAAAAAAACTTACCTTGTCTTTTCTTTTTTTTTACCCCCAAAATCCAACAAAAAATAAGAAACTCGTTCATTTTTTTGATTGAAGAGCTCGTAATTCTTTAATTCTATAGGGTTGAATAAAAATTCGATTAAATGTTTGATATAATTGCTATGCTTAGTGTGTGACTCGTTGGTTTTTTTAGGAATAAGGTTCAAAAAAAAGTCTCCCTAATATGAACTAATAGCTATAGAACTAAGAACCAACTCATCACTTCGCATTATCTAGATCCAACAAAGCAGTCAAGATATGATAAATTTTTCATATCATTGTAGCAACTGAAATTTGTTTTGCATAAACTAAAAAAGCAAAAAATATTATTCTAAGGTGTGAACCGGAATATAGAAAAAGGTGTGGATAGAGGGGTGAGAGAAAGAGAGAAAAAATATAAATGATATAGAATTCCAATATGTAAGGTCTATGAGTCATTTAGTCATCTCATAAAAGACAATGTAATAAAGCATCAATACTGATTCATACATAATTAAATGATAGATTATAGAACAAAAAACCAAGAGCCTTTAGCCAATAAAGACTGAGAAAATTGACTCAAGAACAAATTTCATTAAGAGCTCCGTTGTAACATTAAGACCTAACCATTAAACAAGAAGCGATGGGAACGATGGAACCCATGAATGCAGAAGATTTTATTGAAACCAAATCCTAACGATTCATTGGTCGGGATGGCGGAAGGAACCGAGAAAGAATTGATCTATTCTGATCTGAGAAGTAGTGAATTAACCTTACAACTGAAATAGATAGTAGAGTAAATATTCGCCCGCGAAAACATTCTTTTTTGGATTGCTACATTTAAAATATTTTGAATCCCTTTTTCGCGAGGAGCTGGATGAGACAAAACTCTCACGTCCGGTTCTGTAGTAGAGGTGGAATTCAGAAAGAACCATCAACTATAACCCCAAAAGAACCAGATTCCGTAAACAACATAGAGGACGAATGAAGGGAATGTCTTATCGAGGTAATCATATTAGTTTCGGTAAATTTGCTCTTCAAGCGCTTGAACCCGCTTGGATCACATCTAGACAAATAGAAGCGGGGCGCCGGGCAATGACACGAAATGCACGTCGTGGTGGAAAAATATGGGTCCGTATATTTCCCGACAAACCAGTTACAGTAAGACCCACAGAAACACGTATGGGTTCAGGTAAAGGTTCTCCGGAATATTGGGTAGCTGTTGTTAAACCAGGTCGAATACTTTATGAAATGGGTGGAGTCGCAGAAAATATAGCCAGAAAAGCCATTTCAATAGCAGCGTCCAAAATGCCTATCAAAACTCAATTTATTATTTTGGGATAAGAATGTAGAATCAAAGAAAATAAATCCTGGAAATGAAAAATGCAAGGTTTATTTTTTTTTTTTTTTGACAAAAAATATTTCTTTCTTTTTCTTCGCCCTTTGCATTGAAAGAACAAATAAAAAAATGATTCAACCCCAGACACGTTTGAATGTAGCAGATAACAGTGGGGCTCGAGAATTGATGTGTATTCGAATCATAGGAGCTAGTAACCGCCGATATGCTTATATCGGTGACGTTATTGTTGCTGTGATTAAAGAAGCAGTACCAAACATGCCCCTAGAAAGATCGGAAGTGGTCAGAGCTGTAATTGTACGTACCTGCAAAGAACTTAAACGCGACAATGGTATGTTAATACGATATGATGACAATGCCGCAGTTGTGATTGATCAAGAAGGAAATCCTAAAGGAACTCGCGTTTTTGGTGCGATCGCCCGGGAATTGAGACATTTAAATTTTACTAAAATCGTTTCATTAGCGCCCGAGGTATTATAATAGTCTTAAAATATAAGATGAGACTATGATATAGTTATAGTCGGGTATTGGATAAAAAAAATAGATTCAAATTAATTTAGTAGATTGTGTTTCACGCATATACCTTTAATTTAATAATATAATTTTTTTTCATAAACAAAAAAAAATGAAGTAAAAAAACATGTTGATTATATCAAAATTTGGGGGCAACAAGAATTTTAGTCCATTATGAGTAGGGACACTATTGCTGATATACTAACCTCTATACGCAATGCGGATATGGATAGAAAAAGAGTAGTTCGAATAGCATCTACTAATATCACTGAAAACATTGTTAAAATCCTTTTACAAGAAGGTTTTATCGAAAATGTGAGGAAACATCGGGAAAGCGACAAATATTTTTTGGTTTCAACCCTGCGACATACAAGAAATAGAAAGGGGCCCTATAGAAATCTTTTAAATTTAAAACGGATCAGTAGACCTGGTCTACGAATCTATTCTAACTATCAAAGAATTCCTAGAATTTTGGGCGGAATGGGCGTTGTCATTCTTTCTACTTCTCATGGTATAATGACGGATCGAGAGGCTCGACTAAAAGGAATAGGCGGAGAAATTTTATGTTATATATGGTAATCCTTCTTATATCTGCATTGGATCCGAAACTTTCTATTTGTTGTGAAAAAGCGAAAAAAAAATGCGGAGTATATAATCTTGTTCCTCCTACATTAATTAATAATTTAAGGGGGCTTTACCTGGAATGAAAGAACAAAAATAGATTCATGAGGGTTTAATTACTGAATGAAGTGCTTCCGAATGGTATGTTCCGGGCTCCTTTAAATAATCAGGATCTTAATCTAGGTTATATTTCAGGAAAGATCCGGCATAGTTTTATACAGATACTGCCAGGAGATAGAGTCAAAATTAAGTTTTAAGTTTAAGGAATTAAAAATATGAAAATAAGAGCTTCTGTTCGTAAAATTTGTGAAAAATGTCGACTAATTCGTAGACGGGGACGAATTATAGTAATTTGTTCCAACCCGAGACATAAACAAAGACAGGGATAGTGTAAAAAAGACTCTCTAAAAGACCCGATGTACAAATAAAAAAGATCTGTTTTGACAAGAAATGGATATATCCATATATCTATATGACTTATATTTATGAGATGATAAAATATGGCAAAAACTATACCAAAAATGGGTTCGCGTAGGAATGGGCGTATTGGTTCACGTAAGAATACACGTAGAATACCAAAGGGAGTTATTCATGTTCAAGCAAGTTTCAATAATACCATTGTGACTGTTACAGATGTAAGAGGTCGGGTGGTTTCTTGGTCTTCGGCCGGTACTTGTGGATTTCGGGGTACAAGAAGAGGGACACCTTTTGCTGCTCAAACGGCAGCTGGAAATGCTATTCGTACAGTAGTCGATCAAGGTATGCAACGAGCAGAAGTCATGATAAAAGGCCCCGGTCTCGGAAGAGATGCAGCATTACGGGCTATTCGTCGAAGTGGTATACTATTAACTTTCGTACGGGATGTAACTCCTATGCCACATAATGGCTGTAGACCTCCTAAAAAAAGACGCGTGTAAAAAAAAAAATATTAAAGAAATTTCAAGAGAAATAAATGATTCGATCAAATAATATTATATTACTATGGTTCGAGAGAAAGTAACAGTATCTACTCGGACACTACAGTGGAAGTGTGTTGAATCAAGGACAGACAGTAAGCGTCTTTATTATGGACGCTTTCTTTTGTCTCCACTTATGAAAGGTCAAGCCGACACCATAGGCATTGCGATGCGAAGAGCTTTACTTGGAGAAATAGAAGGAACATGTATTACACGCGCAAAATCTGAGAAAATACCACACGAATATTCTACCATAGTGGGTATTCAAGAATCAGTACATGAAATTTTAATGAATTTGAAAGAAATAGTATTGCGAAGTAATTTATATGGAACTTGTGATGCGTCTATTTGTGTTAAGGGTCCTGGGTATGTAACAGCTCAAGATATAATCTCACCATCTTATGTGGAAATCGTTGATAATACACAACATATAGCTAGTTTAACAGAACCTATTGATTTTTATATTGGATTACAAATTGAGAGGAGTCGAGGATATCGTATAAAAGGTGAAACTAACTTTCAAGACGGAAG